GTATTCTTTTATATCCCGTAGTTTCGTTCATGGATCGAGACAAGTATCACAACTTCTTCTACCCATCCTGTATATTGTCCGTTTCGTTCCGTGTTGGAATATAAATAAATAGAAACTTATTTATTAGTATTTATTAGTATTAGTAGACGGGATTTTACGAAAAATGTTCTTCCTATTCATAGGCCAGAGCAAATATTTCTTTTTTCGATGCGCATTTTACACAATAGGGGGGCAACTGCTATTTATAATTGAAAAAGATCCTATATATTGAAGTGAGCTCCGCGGTCTCCCAAAAACAAAAGAGAATTATTTCTTTCAATTGACTATTCATCTCTTGTATTTTCATGTAAATAGGTAGGGGCAAGAAAGCTCTATGGAAAAATTGTGGTTCAATTTGATGTTATCTAAAGGGGAATTCGAATACAGGTGTGGACTAAGTAAATCAATGGATCGCCACAGTAATGTTGATCATTTCGTTGGCGTCAGGGACATTCGGAATTTCATCTCCGATGACACATTTTTTGTTAGGGATAGTAATAGGGACGATTATTCCATATATTTTGATATTGAAAATCAAATTTTTGAGATTGACAATGATCATTCTTTTCTGAGTGAACTAGAAAGTTCTTTTTATAGTTTTCGTAATTCTAATTATAGTAATAATAGATCGAAAAGGGACGATCCCGACTATGGTCGTTACATGCATGATACTCAATCTAGTTGGAATAATCACATTAATAATTGCGTTGATTCTTATCTTCATTCTCAAATCTGTATCGATAGTCACGTTTTAAGTAGTAGTGAAAATTACCGTGACAGTTCCTTTTCTAATTACATTTGTGGCGAAAGTGGAAATAGTAGTGAAAGCGATAGTTCCAATAGAAAAACTAGCCCAAATGGTAGTCATTTAACTAGAAGTAGAAGAGAAAGTTCTAATGATCTCGAAGTAACTCAAAAATACAGGCATTTGTGGATTCAATGCGAAAATTGTTATGGATTAAATTATAAGAAAATTTTGAAGTCAAAAACGAATATTTGTGAACAATGCGGATATCATTTGAAAATGAGTAGTTCAGATAGAATCGAACTTTCGATTGATCCAGGTACTTGGGATCCGATGGATGACGACATGGTCTCTCTGGATCCCATTGAATTTCATTCCGAAGAGGAACCTTATAAAAATCGTATTGATTCTTATCAAAGAAAGACAGGATTAACAGAGGCTGTTCAAACAGGTACAGGTCAACTAAATGGGATTCCCATCGCAATTGGGGTTATGGATTTTCAGTTTATGGGGGGTAGTATGGGATCCGTAGTAGGTGAGAAAATCACCCGTTTGATCGAGTATGCTACCAATAAATTTTTACCTCTTATTCTGGTGTGTGCTTCCGGAGGAGCACGGATGCAAGAAGGAAGTTTGAGCTTGATGCAAATGGCTAAAATATCTTCCGCTTTATATGATTATCAATCAAATCAAAAGTTATTCTATGTATCAATTCTTACATCTCCTACTACTGGTGGAGTGACAGCTAGTTTTGGTATGTTGGGGGATATCATTATTGCCGAACCGAATGCCTATATTGCCTTTGCGGGTAAAAGAGTAATTGAACAAACATTGAATAAGGCAGTACCTGAAGGTTCACAAGTGTCTGAATATTTATTCCATAAGGGCTTATTCGATCTAATCGTACCACGTAATCCTTTAAAAGGTGTTCTGAGTGAGTTATTTCAGCTCCACGCTTTTTTTCCTTTGAATAAAATTCAATCAAGTAGAGTCTTAAGTTAAATTTTTTTTGTGGTGAACAATTAGTTAGTTAATTTATCAAAATCAAAATAAATAAAAATGGACTTTTCTTTGGTGACATAAGATTTAATTGTATTTGTATAAAGAATCATGCGGATAATTATTTTTTTTTTACCGATATTCCTGATTACTAATCAGTAACCCTCTATCAACAAAACAACATAAAAAGCGAATTCTTCCTTAGAATTAGGAGGCAAGGCAAATAAAATGAATTTCGTGGTCCCCTTTTGCATATGTATTTTGCATATGTATATATAGAACTCAAATAAATAAAAAATATAGAATCTTGCATCTTTCTATATCTCCCAAGAATTCCCATTTTTTCTAAGAATCCCTGCTATTGGATATTGGATCGGATTCTAACGAATTTTTCGGGAATTTGGTAAAAAACTCTTTTTGTATTAAATATTAAAAAAGAAATTAGAATATACGAACAATAGAAAAATAAAAGAAGTAAGAATAGAATAATAAAGAAAGTGGATTATCATACATAACAGATATTTCATGTAGAAAGATGAATAAGTCCGTTTATTTAGTTCTACATTCCTTGCACTTATTCTATAGACTCACTTATATATACTTAGTATATATACTTAGTATACTTCTATACGAATTAGAATATGAATTAGAATTATTATAAGATATCTTTATAATAATAACAGGTACAAATATTAAATCGAGGTACCCATTCTATGACAATTCTCAACAACTTACCCTCTATTTTTGTGCCGTTAGTGGGCCTAGTATTTCCGGCAATTGCAATGGCTTCTTTATTTTTTCATGTTCAAAAAAATAAGATTTTGTAAATCCGATGTGGTCAAATCTCCTCTAGTTTTTTTTTCAAGACTTAGCAAACACGGCACGGATATCCATTTAGTAGAGTATTGTATAACAATAACAAATAACGGGCGGCTTTCTGCGAACATAAATGAAGGAGCTCTTATGCGTGCATAAACAGGATATATGGGTAAATGGAAATGAATTCTATCTATTTTCAAAAATAGGCCAGGATCCGAGCTCATGTCTGAAATTTAAGTCAATGTATCTATATGTATGTAGCTATCTAATCTATATGTATCTATCTATAGGGAATCCTATGAAGGGGATGTTCTTATTTTATTATATCTAACTAATTTGATGAATTACTGCTAAAAGTTCACATCAGAATAGTACTAGTTGATGAAAGTTACTTCGGAAACAAAAAAAAGTAAAGTCAAATTTATTTTGGTTATTCTCTCAATTCCAAGAAAATGCAACTGGATCGAGTATGTATGAGTTGGCGATCAGAATATATATGGATAGAATTTATAGCAGGATCTCGCAAAACAAGTAATTTCTGCTGGGCCTTTATCCTTTTTTTAGGTTCATTAGGATTCTTATTGGTTGGAATTTCTAGTTATCTTGATAGGAATTTGATATCTTTATTTCCGTCTCAGCAAATCTGTTTTTTCCCACAAGGGGTCGTGATGTCTTTCTATGGGATCGCGGGTCTCTTTGTTAGTTCCTATTTGTGGTGCACAATTACATGGAATGTCGGTAGCGGTTATGATCGATTTGATCGAAAAGACGGAATAGTGTGTATTTTTCGTTGGGGATTTCCTGGAAAAAATCGCCGCATCTTTCTACGATTCCTTATGAAAGATATTCAGTCCATCAGAATAGAAGTGAAAGGGGGTATTTATGCTCGTCGTGTCCTTTATATGGAAATTAGAGGCCTGGGGGCTATTCCGTTGACTCGTACTGATGAGAATTTGACTCCGCGAGAAATTGAGCAAAAGGCTGCGGAATTGGCCTATTTCTTGCGCGTACCAATTGACCTATTTTGAAAAAGAAAAATGAACTGAAGAATAAATGCTTTCTCAGCAGGAGGAACAAACCCAAGAATCTTCCTTTTTCTTTTTCTATAGCATAACTTACTTAATTGAAGTTTCTTCAGAATGTCCAGTCGGGCCAAAGCAAGGCAAACGTGTATGGAACAGCTATAACATAAAACGAAACCCTTTTTTTTTTTATCTGTAAAAAAATGGTTTTTTTGCGTATGGAAATCCCCACTCAATTCAATTCAGTAACAAAAGAAGTAACAAATCGAAATAATAGATTGATCTCATATATCAAAACTTTTCGGAATAAAAAATTGATCTTTTTTTTGTCAATATTTTGAATTCATACGTTAGATATGGATAGATCATATCTTGGAAATTATCTCTATTTTCTTTTGTTAATGGACCCTTTTTATCCTTTCGTTTGTCTTTCTTAATGACCAAAGAATTGGATCTCTTATAATGAGACCTTTTCTTTCTTTTTTTGCCACTCGGTTTTTTAGTTGTGATTCAGCGGCTAGTCCTTGAATCACAACTAAAAAACCGAGACTCGATTCATAGGCGCGATACCTTATAATAGAACCCATACTTGGCTAGAAATATTAGATCGAATAGAGTCAACAAATGAGGTGGTTTCAGTAATAATTCACAGATGAAAAAATGACAAAAAAGAACGCACCCATTTCCATTAGATATCTCTCGTCTATAGTATTTTTAGTATTCTTACCCTGGTGGATTTCTCTCTCATTTAATAAAAGTCTGGAATCTTGGATTACTAATTGGTGGAATACTAGGCAATCCGAAACTTTCTTGAATGATATTCAAGAAAAGAGTATTCTAGAAAAATTCATAGAATTAGAGGAACTATTCCTCTTGGACGAAATGATAAAGGAATGCCCGGAAAGGCATCTACAAAAGCTTCGTATAGGGCTCCACAAAGAAACAATCCAATTGATCAAGATGCACGACGAGGATCATATCCATACGATTTTTCGCTTCTCGACAAATATAATCTGTTTCGTTATTCTAAGCGGTTATTCTATTCTGGGTAATGAGGAACTTGTTATTCTTAACTCTTGGGTTCAAGAATTCCTATATAATTTAAGCGACACAATAAAAGCCTTTTCGATTCTTTTAGTAACTGATTTATGTATCGGATTCCATTCGCCCCACGGTTGGGAACTAATGATTGGCTATGTCTACAACGATTTTGGATTTGCTCATAATGATCAAATTCTATCTGGTCTTGTTTCCACTTTTCCAGTCATTTTAGATACAATTTTGAAATATTGGATTTTTCGTTATTTAAATCGTGTATCTCCGCCACTTGTAGTGATTTATCGTTCAATGGATGACTGAAAAACGATTCACTGATC